GTTGCTACTTCAAGGGGGTTACCGGGAATGAAAGAACAAAAATTGATTCATGAGGGTTTAATTACTGAATCACTTCCCAATGGTATGTTCCGGGTTCGTTTAGATAATGAGGATCTGATTCTAGGTTATGTTTCGGGGAGGATCCGACGTAGTTTTATACGGATATTACCCGGAGATAGAGTCAAAATCGAAGTAAGTCGTTATGATTCAACCAGGGGACGTATAATTTATAGACTTCGCAACAAAGATTCGAACAATTAGGCGCCTCTTGAAACATTCCTTTCATGGGGTGCGGATACAATTAGAGGTTCAAAATTCTCAAGAGACTTATTTTCTTCCAAGGAGTGGATTCGGATTTAAGTTTAAGTTAAGGAATGACAAATATGAAAATAAGGGCTTCTGTTCGGAAAATTTGTGAAAAATGTCGATTGATCCGTAGGCGGGGACGAATTATAGTAATTTGTTCCAACCCGAGACATAAACAGAGACAGGGGTAAAGGGGTAATCCTTTTAAAAGGGGACTCTCCAAAGGACCTGATGTACAAAAAAAGGATCTGTTTTGACATGAAATGGATATATCCGTATATCTCTGACTCATATTTATGAGAATGATAAAATATGACAAAACCTATACCAAGAATTGGTTCACGTAGGAGTGGACGTATTGGTTCACGTAAGACTGGACGTAGAATACCAAAAGGAGTTATTCATGTTCAAGCGAGTTTCAACAATACCATTGTAACTGTTACAGATGTACGAGGTCGGGTGGTTTCTTGGTCCTCCGCGGGCACTTGTGGATTCAAGGGCACAAGAAGAGGGACACCATTTGCTGCTCAAACCGCAGCAGGAAATGCTATTCGTACAGTGGTGGATCAGGGTATGCAACGAGCAGAAGTCATGATAAAGGGTCCTGGTCTCGGAAGAGATGCAGCATTACGAGCTATTCGTAGAAGCGGTATACTCTTAAGTTTCGTACGTGACGTAACCCCTATGCCACATAATGGATGTAGACCCCCTAAAAAAAGGCGTGTGTAAAAATAAAAATAAGAATTGAACCCTTTTTATTTGAATTTCAAGAGAAATAAATGATTCAGAAATCTGATCAAATAATATTAGTATGGTTCGAGAAGAAGTCGCAGTATCCACTCGAACATTACGGTGGAAGTGTGTTGAATCAAGAGTAGACAGTAAGCGCCTTCATTATGCGCGTTTCATGCTGTTCCCGCTTATGAAGGGTCAAGCAGATATGATAGGTATCGCGATGCGAAGGGCTCTACTTGGGGAAATAGAAGGAGCATGTATCACACGTGCAAAATCCGATAAGGTACCGCATGAATATTCTATGATAGCCGGTATTGAAGAATCTGTACATGAAATTTTCATGAATTTAAAAGAAATTGTATTGAGAAGTAATCTGTATGGAACTCTCGACGCATCTATTTGCGTCAGGGGTCCTAGATATGTAACTGCTCAAGATATCATCTCACCACCCTCCGTGGAAATAGTTGATACTACACAACATATAGCTAGCCTGACAGAGCCAATTGATTTGTGTATTGAATTAAAAATCGAGAGGAATCGCGGATATCGTATGAAAACCCCATCTAACTATCAAGATGGAAGTTACCCTATAGATGCTGTATTCATGCCTGTTCGAAATGTGAATCATAGTATTCATTCTTATGGGAATGGGAACGAGAAACAAGAGATACTTTTCCTCGAAATATGGACAAACGGGAGTTTAACCCCTAAAGAAGCACTTCACGAAGCTTCCCGTAATTTGATTGATTTATTTATTCCTTTTTTACACGCGGAGGAACGGGACACTCATTTAGAGGACAATCAAAACAGGGTTACTTTACCCCCTTTTCCCTTTGATGATGGGTTGGCTAAGGCTAATATAAGGAAAAACAAAAAGGGAAATGCATTGAAATGTATTTTTATTGACCAATTAGAATTGCCTCCCAGGACTTATAATTGTCTTAAAAGGTCCAATATACATACATTATTGGACCTTTTGAGTAATAGTCAAGAAGATCTTATGAGAATTGAGCATTTTCGCATAGAAGATGTAAAAAAAATATGGCACATTTTACAGAAACATTTCGAAATTTATTTACCTAAGAAAAAGTTTTAAATCCATTGGAATTAGTTCATTTTTACTAAAGAAAAATGGTTTTGAATCTTTAGCACGATCCGTATATTTGGAATGTATACATAATGCAATTTAAGAGATGTATCTAGGGGAGATTCGCTCTGAAACGACTATTCCCTAGATACATACGTTATGGTATTTTTTATTTTATTTCACGGTTAAATCCATTTATTTAAAAAAGACCTAAAGTTAGAGATTTATCAATAGGTAATGTTGCTCCAATACCTAACCAAAGAGCTACTGCGGTGCCGATCAAAAAAACGGTTGTAGCTACTGGACGACGAAATGGGTTTTGGAATTTATTAACATTCTCCAAAAAAGGTACTGTCAATAATCCCACCGGTA